AGACGTCTACCACAGCAACCAAACAAAATAAATTATTCGATTAACCTGAATTTTTGTTTTGACTCAAGAGTTCTATATCCCTTGCCCAATCCAGAATTGACTAAGCGACTATTTTTTCCACATTCATAGGAGTTCGTCTATGTTTCTGCTTTACGAATATGATATTTTCTGGGCATTTTTCATAATATCAAGTGCTATTCCTGTTTTGGTATTTATAATTTCCGGAGTTTTATCTCCAATTAGGAAGGGGCCAGAGAAACTTTCTAGTTATGAATCAGGTATAGAACCGATCGGGGATGCTTGGTTACAATTTAGAATCCGTTATTATCTATTTGCTCTAGTTTTTGTTGTTTTTGATGTTGAAACAGTTTTTCTGTATCCGTGGGCAATGAGTTTTGATGTACTGGGGGTATCTTCTTTTATAGAAGCTTTCATTTTCGTGCTTATCCTAATTCTTGGTTTAGTTTATGCATGGCGAAAAGGAGCATTGGAATGGTCTTAGTTCGTTTCCTGAATACTTGTACAATAAAAAAAAGTCAAAAAAAAACCATTGAAACAATTATGAATTCCATTAAGTTTCCCGTACTTGATCCAACAACAAAAAATTCAGTTATTTCAACTACGTTAAATGATCTTTCAAATTGGTCAAGACTTTCCAGCCTATGGCCGCTTCTTTATGGTACCAGTTGTTGTTTCATTGAATTTGCCTCATTAATAGGCTCCCGATTTGACTTTGATCGTTATGGGCTAGTACCAAGATCAAGTCCTAGACAGGCGGACCTTATTTTAACAGCAGGTACAGTAACAATGAAAATGGCTCCTTCTTTAGTGCGATTATATGAACAAATGCCTGAACCAAAGTATGTTATTGCTATGGGAGCGTGTACAATTACAGGAGGGATGTTCAGTACCGATTCTTATAGTACTGTTCGAGGAGTTGATAAGCTAATTCCTGTAGATGTCTATTTGCCGGGTTGTCCACCTAAACCAGAGGCTGTTATAGACGCTATAACAAAGCTTCGTAAGAAAATAGCTAGAGAAATCTATAAGGATCGAATTAGACCTCAACAGGGTAATCGGTGTTTTACTACCAATCACAAGTTTTTTGTTGTACGCAGTACGCATACTGGAAATTATGATCAAGAATTACTTTATCCACCATCATCTACTTCAGAGATCTCGACTGAAACATTTTTTAAATATAAAAGTCCAGTATCTTCCCACGAATTAGTGAATTAGGGAGGATTTTAGAGAATCAGAAAAAAATCTTCATAAATTAGAACTCATGGTAAATGTGAAATACTTATTTTATATAAAAAAGGTGTGGGGGAAATAAAAAAGATGCAGGGCGCTTTGTCCGTTTGGCTAGCTAAACGCGGGCTGGTTCATAGATCGTTGGGCTTCGATTACCAAGGAATAGAGACTTTACAAATAAAGCCCGAAGATTGGCATTCTATTGCTGTAATTTTATATGTATATGGTTACAATTATTTACGTTCGCAATGTGCCTATGATGTGGCACCAGGTGGCCTCTTAGCCAGTGTGTATCATCTTACGAGAATAGAATATGGTGTCAATCAAGCGGAAGAAGTCTGCATAAAAGTATTTACTCACAGGAGTAATCCTAGAATTCCATCTGTTTTCTGGGTTTGGAAAAGTACGGATTTTCAAGAACGGGAATCTTATGATATGTTAGGAATCACTTATGATAGCCATCCACGACTGAAACGGATCTTAATGCCCGAAAGTTGGATAGGGTGGCCTTTACGTAAGGATTATATTGCCCCCAATTTTTATGAAATACAAGATGCTTATTGAATGATAAAAAATGAGTCTTAGCTTCTACAACTACAGATCTTTACGGAATATTTAGAATTCGATTCTTTTTTAGATCAAACAAACAGAAGAATTGGGGTCTCATTCATATTATTATAGATAGCTTGATCTCCAATTTGAAAGATACTTTTTTTTTTTCGTAAACGCCGAGCCAATAAGATGAACTAAAAAAAAAGAGTTCTGCATTATGAACTTTGTATCGCGCACATAACTTAGTCAACTTTAGTCACATAACTCGGAATGAATAAATAAGATCGGAAAGCAATAAATGAGGGGGGTACATACAATTCTATTTCTATTGGATCTAATGAATCTTGGGGTATTTCTGCCCTTCAACTATATCTACTATAGATATAGACCTTTTTTTTTTACTTGTTTTGTTTGATTCTTTCAAACAGAACTCATTTAACCTTTCCTTTCGAATATGTATTATGTATAAAGTATTATACATTCTTTTTGAACGGATGGATCCACAACATGAACAAAAAAAGAGAGGGGGATAAAGGATGATTGCACTTTTTTTACTAAAGATACGTTTAATTTGAAGAATAGAAACTTATCAAAATTAATAAATCCTATGCCAAGAACCAGATTTGAACTGGTGACACGAGGATTTTCAGTCCTCTGCTCTACCAACTGAGCTATCCCGGCCATTACCGAAGTATCATCCTCATTTTACTAGATGACTTAGGTCTATGTCAATTAAAAGAAACGCAAAAGTAGAAAATGAAAAAAGTTTTCGACCGGGAATTTCTTGGATCTTCGAAAAGAGGACTTTCTAAGTTTTAAAATGAAAAATTCTATAGATTCTAAATAATTCAAATTGATATTTCTTTCTCATTTGTACGTGTATGATATATCCCCCCAAGACTTGTATATAATAAGAAAATAAATTATAGTTTGTAAAAGCGTAGGATGAATGAAAAAAGATAATGAATTCTTGAATAACTAAAAAAAAAAAAGGTAAGGTGTCAAACAGACTCTTTGGGGGAGTAGAGTTGGGGATAGAGGGACTTGAACCCTCACGATTTTAAAAGTCAACGGATTTTCATCTTACTATAAATTTCATTGTTGTCAGTATTGACATGTAGAATGGGACTCTATCTTTATTCTCGTCCGATTAATAAGTTCCACCAAGGATCTATCAGACTATGAAGTTAATCATTTGATCAACACAAGGTAGTGAACTCCATTTGTTAGAACAGCTTCCATTGAGTCTCTGCACCTATCCCTTTTTTCTCGCTTTCTAAACTCTGGTTTGTTCGCGTAAACCAGGATTTGGCTCAGGATTGCCCATTGTTAATTCCAGGGTTTCTCTGAATTTGAAAGTTATCACTTAGTAGGTTTCCATACCAAGGCTCAATCCAATTAAGTCCGTAGCGTCTACCAATTCCGCCATATCCCCTTTTTTGCTTTGAGATTAGGATCGCATTATGATGTTTTTCCACGTTTTCTTATGCCGAAACCTTGGAATTCATTACATATGGATACTCATTTTATTTCTTTGGTATCTTCTTTCATTTTTTTTTAGCCCCATCCATATTGATTTAGTCTAATCAACAAAGATTCTATCATTTTTGTATTTGCAATTCAATATGGTTATATATTACATAACATATATATGTTCTTCCTTTTCTCATCTTTGTCTTAAATTTTAATAAATACTCGAACGGTCGATTCTTTTTTTTTTTTTTTACTTACATGAAAAGAAATTTCTGATTATTATTGAAACTTAGAATTCTACAATGTGCAATGTAAAAAGATTTTAAGTCTACTTCGTAGATTTGAAATTTGAATAATTCTAAAAAATTCTATTCGAATATTCATTTCGAATATTAATTCCAATAATTCTATAATATTAGAACTAAAATAAAAAGACAAAAAGTAGAAAATAATAATAATAGCATGAGGTTAGAACAAAAAAACAAGAATTTCAAATCAGATATCATTTAACTTAAAAAAAAAAGATTTCTGATCTAATTAAGATTTTCTTATTTAGAAACTAATGAAATCAAAATTAGAAAGTCGATATATTGCTATACTCTATTAATTAAGGTTCTGTTTTATTTATTTATAGTCACTATTTATTTGAGCTATATTCTGTTCTAGAATGTATAGAATATGATTAATTATAAATAGATAAGGAAAAATATGAATAGAATAGTTAATTGATACGATCTAGTAGTTTAGTGAATTTGTATGCATGCGCTATTTTATTTGAGCCCGCTTAGCTCAGAGGTTAGAGCATCGCATTTGTAATGCGATGGTCATCGGTTCGATTCCGATAGCCGGCTTTTCCATATTTTTTCGTTTTTTTACATGATTTTTAATGTACTTTCAAAATCAAAGAAGATTGAAAAGACTTCTTTCACCTTTTTTTCCAAGAATTAGCACGCCATTTATATTATGTCATATAAACTTCCATATAGGAATATATATTGGGTAAAAGGGTTAGATCTTTACAAAAAAAATAAAGAAAAAAAAGGAAAATTTTTGTTATTTATTTGATTTATATATATTGTATATACAATAAAAAAAATCTGTATATTGAGAGAATATATCTTCTGACTCTTTGTATTCCAATAAACTATTGGAGTGGATTTCACGTCATTTATCATTATCATTTAGTTCAGTTTTAATTTTGTTTAGTTTTGTACAATTTCAATAAAAAAGGAGTCTTTATGTCACGTTACCGAGGGCCTCGTTTTAAAAAAATACGCCGTCTGGGGGCTTTACCGGGACTAACTAGTAAAAGGCCTAGGGCAGGAAGCGATCTTAGAAACCAATCACGCTCCGGAAAAAAATCTCAATATCGTATTCGTTTAGAAGAAAAACAAAAATTGCGTTTTCATTATGGTCTTACAGAACGCCAATTACTTAAATATGTTCGTATCGCCGGAAAAGCCAAGGGGTCAACAGGTCAAGTTTTATTACAATTACTTGAAATGCGTTTGGATAACATCCTTTTTCGATTGGGTATGGCTTTGACTATTCCTCAAGCGCGCCAATTAGTTAACCATGGACATATTTTAGTTAATGGTCGTATAGTTGATATACCAAGTTATCGCTGCAAACCCCGAGATATTATTACAGTGAAGGATGAACAAAACTCTAGAACTTTGGTTCAAAATCTTCTTGATTCATCTGCCCCCGAGGAATTGCCAAACCATCTGACTCTTCACACATTCCAATATGAAGGGTTAGTCAATCAAATAATAGATAGGAAATGCGTCGGTTTGAAAATAAATGAATTGCTTGTCGTAGAATATTACTCTCGACAGACTTAATAAACCTAACTTAAGTAAAAAAATAACTAAAAACAAGAGTTCAGACAACTCCCCTTTGCCCTCTTTTTTGATTAAAAAGGCACAAGGATTTTGTCGGGGAATCTTTTTCCTATTCATGTATCATAGATTGGTAAGGAGGTTTGGATCCCTTGTTTGCTCTTCCCAGCATTTTCCATATCAAAGAAATCTAGATTTTATATCTATTCTTTTTTATTTTATTTGATACATTGTGATCAATCACGTAAGATTGGTGAATTAGTTGAAAGTACGGAAAGAGAGGGATTCGAACCCTCGGTAAACAAAAGTCTACATAACAGTTCCAATGTTACGCCTTCAACCACTCGGCCATCTCTCCGACATCAGGATTATGACTGAGTACCTGGGTGAATAGCGAGTTATTCATCAATGTTTTTTAGATTATGGTTAATAGATACCTTTTTTGACCGGAAAAAATTGGAAGTAGATAGAAGGTTTTTTTTATTTTAACGAGTTCGCTTTTATGTTAGTTCGTACTATACAATTCCTTTGTTTGTGAGAAAATTTTCTCACAAAAGCAAAGGTAAAGGAAATAAAAAGAGTTATAGAATGGATTACTACCTATGCCAAGATCGCGGATAAATGGAAATTTTATTGATAAAACCTTTACAATTGTAGCCGATATCTTATTACGAGTCATTCCGACAACTTCCGGAGAAAAAGAGGCATTTACTTATTACAGGGATGGTGCGATTTGATTATCATTATTTTTTTTTTCTCGCCGATTTGGAATAGAAAGAAAAACGAGTATTGAAAAAAAATTTACGCTTTTGAAGGTGAAGTTTATAATATAAAAAAAAGCAATCCCTTCTGTCATGTATCCACGATTAATGCAGCCTTAGATGCTTCAATTGTGAATTCTAGTATTGAGCAAAAGGTTTTTACCTATGGTTCCCGTATTACAGATCAATTATACTACACTAATACAATATACGAATAGGAGGCATAGGGGAAGAAGCACTACGCCGAGAAATCAACAACACGAAAACTTTCTTCAAAATGATTCCTTTTCTTTCTTCTTCTTCTTTGGGATTGGGACTAATTAAAATGGTTGGAACAATAAACATCCATCTCGTTCGTACTTTGGATACCCGTATAACCATTGAAGACTGTTGAAGTGACTAATTCCTGGAAATTTAGGGGCGTTGAGAACAAAGAAATTTTTAGAGTTTCCTTTTTTATTTTTATCTAGCATGAACCCACTTGGTAGTAAGAAAAGATCTTTTGCAAGAAGGTTGGCTAGGGATTTCTTGTAAAAACATTAGCCCCGCTTAGTTCATAATGACATCAAATTTTTCCATATATTATTTTCATTATGCACCTAAAGGAGGAGCCGTATGAGATGAAAATCTCACATACGGTTCTGAAACGGAGAATTCGTTAAAGCGAATGACGACCGTAACGGATGTCGGCTCAATCTGAAGGAAATTATGCGGAAGCATTACAGAATTATTATGAAGCTATGCGACTAGAAATTGACCCCTATGATCGAAGTTATATACTCTATAATATAGGCCTTATCCACACAAGTAATGGGGAACATACCAAAGCTTTAGAATATTATTTTCGGGCATTAGAACGAAACCCCTTTTTACCACAAGCTTTTAATAATATGGCTGTGATCTGTCATTACGTGCGACTATCTCCACTATAGAAAAAAAGAACGAACAGCTAGTCAATGAAATACTAGAAACACAAAAAAAGGGCTTTCTACATAAGCATCGTCCAAAATGATTTTTTATCAGCTGTAGCAAATAAATAAACTTCATAGATCAAATATGAAGGGAAGACTAGATATGCCTAAATACTTTCTTTTTCTATGGATAAAAAAAGATTTAATTGATAGAGGAAGCACCGTAAAGATCAATTGGAAAGGTTTTCGACCGATACAACAAGAGCTGTTTATTTATATCATAATTCATAATATGAGATAAATCTTAGGAATCTACTTATGTAATAAAGTGGATCCCCTAAGGTATTGAGCAGCGGTGTAGCATCAGATCCTAAAGACAGTAAGTCTTTTTCTTTTTTATGAAGTATGAAAAAAAGTCTTTTTCAAAGATTCTATATAAATTTATATATGAAAGCGGGATAGTTACCTTTCAGAAAATTCTAATATCTAATAACAGTGGACATGCCTTTTTTTTCTGAAGGTAGGAGAAAAGATAAAACTTATTATATTAATTAATATATTAATTCAAAATATATTAATGAAATCAAAAAGAAAGTTTGAAACTCATGTAATTACTCTCTTTTGTTTAATCCAAGAAAAACCGAATATCTATAAGAAATCTCATTGAATTAAACATTTAATTAGATATAAAGTTAAAGTAGGTTAAAG